CTTCTCATATTTGGTCTGTGGGCTACCACGCTTAAGCTTTCTTATCTTACTCTTTCCACTAAGGTTAGGACTTAGGCGAGCTGCTGAATACGAGACACTTCTTTCTATGGAGAGGTCTTTGTCGGAGGATTCGCCATCTGAGACCAGCCAGTGACTCAATGAGGAAGGGAGAGTGGGATAGCTACAAGCGATCCAGGGAGTCTTCCGTAAGACAAGATCGACTTCCTTTTGCACCTGTTCCATTTGTTGAATGAAATACCCCCTTCCTACGGTGAGTGTTGGGTGAGGGAAGGGTGGCCTCAGCTGTCGGAGCCAAGCATCGGATTCCTCGAAAGTAATGAAAAGGCACTGGATAGACGTACGATTTCAATCAATTCTAATGTTGGTTTGAAAGCGCTGTTCGAAGTGGGAAGTTATTCCTTAGCCAAGCAAAAGGATACCTACACAACCATATAATTGATACGATTGAATTGAGTAGATTGATATGCTTGTTCGTTACTTGACATTTTGAGCAGGAAGCGCAGGTTTCAGTAGTCAAGCCGGAGAAGGACTCGTTACCCAAGAAAGCCTGGGCATCACTCCTGTCCTGTAAAGCAGATCCGGGAAATGTTGCATTTTCCATCGACCAGGGGATCACTCCTTTGAGCAGTGTCTTTCTCCGAATAGTAGTCGTCTGCCATCCCTGTTCTAAAAATAAAATAACCCACATAAGCTGGATTGCCAGACCAACCTAGAAAGCCTATAAAGCGTGCCGTCACGTGAGATAAATATCCAAAGAAGCTCTAGGATACGAACTATACAGGAAACCGTTCTAATTTCTTTCTACTAATTCTTCTTCTTTCATTGTTGAATCTGCATTCTTATCTCTCAGAACTAGATCCGTTGCTTGTTCGGAATCCGTTACTTGTTCGGAAACAGTCATTGTTGAATCTGCATTCTTATCTCTCTTTCCTGCATTCTTAGCTAACTCGGCTTATAGTCAAATCGCTAAGGGAATCAGGATGAGAAGCATCAGAGGAAGTCAATGGCATAGGCAACAGGAAATCCATTCCGCAGAAGTAAAGTCAACTGATTCTTTCATTCCAGTTGTTAGCCCGCCCGTAATACAGCTCAGCTTGAGAGACTTACGCAATGCAATCGATGTCTGCCGGTATGGTTTTAGTTTATGGTATACCTCATCCCCGATTTGATTACTTTCTGCGGCTTATGCCTCTTACCCTGCTCTTTAAGTTCAGTTCCGGTTAGCCCTACTACTTATGGATTGGATTAGTCGCCAATAAGAGGAATCTATTTACTAGGAAAAAGTAGCGCTGAGAGTTCGGTGGAAGGGGAAACCATTCCCGTATGGAGCCAGCCTCCCTTAAAGGAATGTCTATATGGGGTCACCACTCTTTTCAGTAGAAGACTGAGTGGGAAGCAGCGGAAGACGAAGCCAATCGATAAGGAAAGGTGTAGTGAAAGTCCTACAGGCTCGTTCAGATGGCTAAATTCGTATTGAAGTAAGAAGGGAGAGATGCCAATAATAATACCCAATGGGGGGGCCCGGCTACGAATATTTTTCTCCCGACTCCAGAGGCTAGGTAATAATAGAAAGATGAAGAGAAGTGGGCGGGCATGAGGTATCACAGGAATCTTCATGTTCAAATGTGAATGAAAGCTTTAATCACATCCGGATTTTCTAATCCTTACTTTCGGAGAGTGGATCTATCCAATTAGAATCCCCCATCCGTCCTACTCGTAATACAATAGCAATAGTAAAGACAGGACGGAGACTTTTGAAAAGAAAAGCGAAAAGCCTTAACTAGTAATCGTAAATATGGTATGGCCCGGCTGTAAGCTTACTTACTTTTGACTCATACTCATCAACTCCAATATCCGTGCTTTATCTCGCTGCTTCTGATTGATCTTATTCCTTGACTTCCTTACTAAAGAAACCTACGGATTGGTACGATCTTGAATCAGGGAGTTGACTTATTACTACTAGAGTGAGTTTTTCACTTACCTTTCTATCTCTGATACTGAAACCTAGTCCTCGGCCTATTTCTTCTACTAGACTTATCTTTAGCAGCGCGCCTTACTTTACTTTTACTATTACTTACTTTACTTTTACTATTACTATAGTTATAGTGGATGTTATCAAGGAGAGATACATTGCTTTTTGACTAGATTTCTTCTACTACAAGTAGAAGCGGAAACAAGGAATTCATAATCACCAGAATAAGTCAGTAGCTTCTTTCTTACAGCTTTTGACAAGGAAAGCAGTTCTAAATGAGAATCTCAAAAAAGAAAAGCAAGAATCCAACTATGTATATGTATGCGAGATTACCACTCACGTTAGATGAACTAGAATGGCAGGGAAATGAGTAGTACATAGCCTTCTCCGATGGCCGGAATTTAAGCTATTGTCAACGAGAGGTTAAAGAATATTCCCGCAGGTCGGGATAAGAAAAGATCAGAAAACGGTTCGGTTGTGAATCTGGGTCAAGAAATGGGGGCGCCA